CTTAATGTTAATGCATTTAAAACAACGCGCTTTTTAGATGATCCTTCTAGACGAGGGGATTTGAATAATCTTTCTAATTAGTTCGTTCTCTATTTCTATTTGATAAAATCTTTAGAAAAAGGCTTTTTTTCTACCGAGATAAAACAAGATGTCGATGTCTATAGTAAACCAAAGTCATCGTTTAATATTCAATTTTGCTTCAATCTCGATTAGACAAAACAAATACAAAATTGAAGATTTAGTTACGATTAGAAATAAGCTTTTCTGTCTTTATCCATAGATTATTTACTCATACTTATTCAATTGAAAGTCAAAAATTATGTTTCGTAATCTTATAATCCAATTCCAATTTTTCAATTTCTAATTGACTTTTGGATACAAATCACGAGAATGTATATTATTCCTCAAAATTCTTATTGAGAGGTCAAGGATTTAATCCTTTTTAGAAATAAAGTTTTTGATCGGGATATATTATATGCCGAAGATCCCTTAACTTTTTGGATTATCATAGAACGAATCACACTTTTACCACTAAACTATACCCGCTATGATGCGATTATTGTATAGAAATGAATCTTTTGTCGAGTAAAAAGACGGGACATGATCCATAAAAGAATCACGAAAAGTATAGCGTTGATATTGTATTTCTTCATGGACCCAACGAGATTAGGGAAAAAGGACTCGTTGACTTTATATCATTTGATCTCTATAGGATAGGAATGGAAATAGGCCTCTTTCAGATTGTTTCAATAACAAGTATTTTGTTTTCGAATCAAATAAGCAATTTTATCTAATTCTAATATTTATCTAAAAAATTTCTAATACAATTTTTTCAACAAGAATGGCCCGTGACACGGGCCAGGTTGTGAAAATAACATTTTTGGACAAAAATAAAACTATATAAAACCAAAAAACTATACAATAATTATCTATTAAAAACAAAATTATCGTGTATATTTTTTTATAGTTATAGATATTTAGATTATTGAGATTATATATTAAAATTAAGGATTATTCGGATTATATATTTGATTATATATTTAAAGTACAAAAAGATAAAAAAAAAAGAGACATAGCAAAGAGGCTTTGTTTTTTTAAGCTTTACTTATTTAACTTTAATATAGTAATTATTTTAAATTGGGAGAGATGGCTGAGTGGACTAAAGCGTCGGATTGCTAATCCGTTGTACGAATTATTCGTACCGAGGGTTCGAATCCCTCTCTTTCCGGTTTCATTGATGATTTGGTATTTTTTATCTTTTAAATTTATTAAACCTTTTTGCTTTATTTATTTAGTTAATAGTTAGAGATCAAAATGTAGAATAGTTAAAATGCTAAGAACATTGAAAAATTAAGCAAGGAAAAAGCCGTATTTTTCTTTTTGTTTTATTCTTCACCTTCACGTCCAGGATTACGCCTTGGATCATTAGATAAAAACCCGAAGATGAAGAGAGAAACAAAAAATATCACTACTGTATAAACAAAGAGTTTGAGAGTAAGCATTAGACAATCTCCAAGATCTTTTTTTGGTTTGGAAAAAAAGAAAATAGATTCTCTATATATCATATTTTATATCATATTTTGACACAAAGAAATAAAGCAGTTTCTAGAAATTTTTAGAAAGAGCAAAGAATTTTTCTAAATTCATTTTGAATATAGAGTGGAGTCTTTCATTGCAAGTTTTTTTATCCCCACAATTCGATATTGCGGGGTACTCTACTAGACTAGGTTTTTTTTTCAATGACATGGAAAAAAGCTCAGAATGGGGAAATGGGATAATCCAGATTTTTCATGTCTATACAATAAACTTATACTATAAAAACTTATCTGATCTTATATCTTATTAAGTACTATAATTTTGTTTATCGAATAAATTATAAATTTTTTGAGGACAGTATTAAAGATCTCATCGAAAACTTACAGCCGCTTGCCAAACAAAAGCTAATAGAAAAAAGAACAGAGGGATTATTGGCATAACATCCACGACCGGGTTCAAAAAGGCGTAGGCTTCGGGCAATTTTGTAAAGAAAAAATTGCTTGAATTTGAATAAAGGGTAGAACCGATGCAAATCAAACTAAAAATATTAAACATAACAAACATTTTGTTCTTGAAGAGAATTTCATTTTGATTGAGTTATTAATAGGTTTATTGATATTAATAGATTATTGATATAAAAATTGATATTTTTTAAAGTATAAAGTATCAAGTAATAAAAAAGAAGTAAGGTAGACCAAAAACTTTAAACTTACCCAATCAAAAATCCTTCAATTCTTAACTAAAAAAAGAATAGAAGAAATCATATTTTCATACAATATCTTAATAGAATTCTATATTATGATCAACAAATTCAGTGAATTGACGAAGAACCAATACCAATAGTAGTGTTTATTTGTGTTGAATCAAAATATAAATGGGGCGTAGCCAAGTGGTAAGGCAACGGGTTTTGGTCCCGCTATTCGGAGGTTCGAATCCTTCCGTCCCAGAACATCCCGAATTTTATATATAAAAATATGTCTTTGTGAACAACCCTGTCTCTATGTAAGAGCATAATAAAGGCAATTTTGGTTTTTTATTTTAACTAATCTTCATTGCAGATATTTTTCTCAACACATTTATATTCATATTGACAACAGTGTATCAAATAAATATAATTCGATCTGGGCAATTAGATCTTAGTTTCGGATCTATTTATCTCTTTATTTTAGTCTTTCAGTTTTTTTAAAGTTTTATATATATATTTTATATCTTTTACAAAACATAAAAATTTTGAAATATATATAATTATAAAATTTATAATAATAAAGAATAAAATAGAAAATTTAGAAAATAAAAGCAAGCAAATAACTTATAAAATAAAATATAGAAAATAAAGAAAATCCAGTATATTAAAAAATATTATATACATATATATTTCATCCATAAGAAATTAGTAAATCATATAAATTTGACTTTATCTTTCTTTTTTTTTATTTAATTTATTATTAAATTTTTTAATGATGATTCTATTTTTTTTATGATAATTATATCTACATAACGTAATTTTTTGGGGGGGGTTGCTAACTCAATGGTAGAGTACTCGGCTTTTAAGTGCGGCTAACGTCTTTTACGCATTTGTATGAAGAAATAAATTCGTCCATACCTTGGTATAGTTTGTAAGACCACGACTGATCCTGCTGAAAGGAATGAATGGAAAAAATAGCATGTCGTATTAATGGAGAATTCTGCTAAATTTTTTTGGATCGGTTCCAAACCTTGTTTGAATTCTTGGTACGGAACATAGAACGAAAAAAAAATTATAATATAATATTTCTATTATTAAAGTGGGTCTGAGTTAATAAATGGATAGAGTTATATGGCTCTAATTATCGGGAAACAAAAAAGCAACGAGCTCCCGTTCTTAATTTGAACGATTTTCCGATCTAATTGGACGTTAAAAAGAGATTAGTGCCCCCGCGGAAAGGCTTTTCCATGAATGGATTTTCCATTTTTTTAATAAATCCTAACTATATTGTCATTCTCCACTGTGAGGGGAATTAGATGTGTAGAAGAAAGAGTATATTGATAAATAACTTTTTTCCAAAATCAAAAGAGCGATTGGCGTGAAAAAATAAAGGATTTCTAACCATCTTCTTATCCTATAATGAACATAAATCGATTCGATGGAACAAAGAGAAAATAGAGAATCCGTTGATCAATTTGCCAATTTCTAAAGTATCTATTCTTTTCTTATTATACTTTTTTGTTTTTACTGTATCGCACTATGTATTATTGAATAACCCTCAAAATCTCCTATCTTTGCTTCAATTAAATTGAATTTCAAATGAAAATAGAGAAATACAAAAGATATTTCGAACTAGATCGGTCTCGAAAAAATGACTTCCTATACCCACTTATCTTTCGGGAGTATATTTATACATTTGTTCGTGATCGTGGTTTAAATAGATCCAGTTTGTTGGAAAATGGGGGTTATGACATTAAATCTAAATCAAGTTTATTAGTTGTAAAACATTTAATTACTCGAACGTATCAACAGAATCATTTGATTTTTTCTGTTAATGATTCAAACCAAAATCCACTTTTTAGGTACAATAAGAATTTGCATTCTCAAATGCTATCGGGGGGGATTGCAGTCATTGTAGAAATTCCATTTTCCCGACGATTAGTATCCCTTTTAGAAAGGTCAGAAATAGTAAAATCTCATAATTTACAATCACTTCATTCAATATTTCCTTTTTTAGAGAGTAAGTTTCCACATTTAAATTATGTGTCAGATGTACTAATACCTTACCCTATCCATCTAGAAAAATTGGTTCAAACATTTCGTTACTGGGTGAGAGATCCCTCCTCTTTACATTTATTACGGCTCTTTCTTCATGAGTATTGGAATTTGAACAGTCTTATTATTTCAAAGAAATCTATTTCCATTTTTGCAAAAGACAATCCAAGATTATTCTTGTTCTTATATAATTTTCATGTATATGAATACGAATCTATTCTCTTCTTTCTTCGTAACCAATCCTTTCATTTGCAATCAACATTTTTTCGAGTCCTTTTTGAACGAATATATTTCTATGAAAAAATAGAAGATTTTGCTGAAAGCTTTACTAACGATTTTCGGGCAACCCTATGCTTGGTTAAGGATTCTTTCATACATTATTTTCGATATGAAGGAAAATCTATTCTGGCTTCAAAAGATAGGCCTTTTCCGATGAAAAAGTGGAAATATTATTTTGTCAATGTATGTCAATGTCATTTTGATGTGGGGTTTCACCCGGAAAAGATCTATATAAATTCATTATCCAAGCATTCCCTCTCCCTTTTGGGTTATCTTTCAAATGTATGTCTAAACCCCTTAGTAGTACGGAGTCAAATGCTCGAAAATTCGTTGATAATAGATAATACCATAAATAAACTTGATACAATTGTTCCAATTCTTCCTTTAGTTGAATCGTTGTCAAAAATGAAATTTTGTAATGCAATAGGACATCCCATTAGTAAAC